CCATATATAGATAGAATATAGAATACTACTATAGGAGTATTTAGATACTAGTATTTAGTATCAATAATAGTATTTAGTAATAGTATTTAGAATTAAAAATCCAATATTCAAATTTTTTTTAGAATGTATAATAATGTAATAATTAGCTTATACTTTAAATTCAAATATGTATAATATATAAATTTATATATTAGAATTATAAGATATTTTTTTATTAGATATTTGATTATTCAAAAAAAGATATTCAAATTGAAGTCAATTTTAGTAAGTAACTAGGAATTCAATATTTCGAAATGAATGTCTAATTCTACATTAAAAGAAAAGAATGGTTTTTTATGGCCATTAAATTCATTTTAGTTATATTAATTCTATATCTATATGAATAAAAGGATTGTTTATTTAAACAAAAAAATGAAAGATTCCCATGTTTTCATTCGGAAAGATAAAAAACTAAGACGAAAAAAAAAGAGAATCGACCATTCGAGTATTCCTAATTGCATGAAAAAATACTAGAAGTAGGGGCATATAATATAGATAGATATATGGTATATATCTGTATATATTGAATTGTGAATACAGAGATAATAGAATTATTTCTGATTCAACCAAATAATGGTATCCAACATAGATGAAAGAAAATCAATAAAAAATAAAGGAGCAAACATTTTTCAATATAAGAGTATTTAATTAATTCAAAAGTTACCGCATAATTCTCATAATAGAAATGAAAAAAAAGATTCTAATGAGATTCTAATCTCAAATAAAAAAGAGGGGGATATGGCGAAATTGGTAGACGCTACGGACTTAATTGGATTGAGTCTTGGTATGGAAACATACCAAGTGAGAACTTTCAAATTCAGAGAAACCCTGGAATTCACAATGGGCAATCCTGAGCCAAATCCTGTTTTTCGAAAAAAAAGAAAAGTCATAATAAAAAAGGGATAGGTGCAGAGACTCAATGGAAGCTGTTCTAACAAATGGAGTTGACGACTTTTCCTTTTGCAGTAGGAAAGGAATCTTTCCATCAAAATTCCAGGAATGGATCAAAGAGAAACAGAAATATATATATGTTTATCTTTAATGTACTGAAATACTATTTCAATTGATTCCATTTGTGAGAAAACTATTCACAAATGAAAGATGTGAATCAAATCAATTCCAAGTTGAAGAAAAGATGGAATATTCATTGATCAAATCATTCACTCCATCATAATCGGATAGATCCTTTGAAGAACTGATTAATCAGACGAGAATAAAGATAGAGTCCTATTCTACATGTTAATACTGACAACAATGAAATTTATAGTAAGAGGAAAATCCGTCGACTTTAGAAATCGTGAGGGTTCAAGTCCCTCTATCCCCAACCCAAGGGCCTGTTTAATTTTCGAATTCTTTTTCCTATATCCTCTCTGTCTTGAAGTCGTTATTTATGTGTTTTAGTTTTATTCAATTTATTCTTTCACATTCACAAATAAATTGGAATTTTTCTTTTTCTTATCAGAATTGCGAGTCACAAGTTTTGGAATATATAGAGCATCTTTTGAATATTGAATTATTTGTGTGAAACACATATAATTTTTTTTATGATAACCCAAAAAATGAATATCTTATTTTGGAGCAAGGAATCCTCATATGCATGATTAACGATACAAAATAATTACTATTACGGAAACTAACTTAGAATTTTTGTCTTTTTTTACTTAGATTCATTGACATATACTCTAGTAATCTTTTAAAATAAAAGATGAGGCTTATGCGTCAATAATGGTCGGGATAGCTCAGCTGGTAGAGCAGAGGACTGAAAATCCTCGTGTCACCAGTTCAAATCTGGTTCCTGGCACATGATTCATTTGTATGAGTATCTATTCCCCATACTCATTTAAATGAATATGGGGAATAGATATATATCCAATTGTACTCTAGATTATCATACATATTTTCTTTTATCTATTTAGGTATCTGTAGATATACTTTTAATAGATGATTAAAAGAATAGATGCATTTTTTTTTTATTTTAGGGATATATATTGTATATATATATAATAAGAAATTCTTTTATTTTTTTCCTTTTTTCTGCGCTCGAAAAGTTAATATTTCCATAATATTCTAATGGTTTAATTAGTTGGTTGAAAGACCTCCAAAAAGTCTAGTCTAAGAGAGTTCAGGGGTGGAATTGGAATAGTAAAAATGAATCTTATAGATGGATTACACAAATAGAGCCCATTTCTTTCTTTTTTTATATTTCCATTTTCTTCATCTCCTTTGATGTTACTTTTTCTTTTTCGTGGCCATATAGTTGATGTGTACGTTATATAGTTCATGATAAAGAATTTTTTCAGTTCATCCTATTTATTGGCTGATACGAAATAATAAGTATTGTTTATATTTTAGAATCTCAAAGAACCCCACCTACTTTATTATCTTATTTATGAATTTGGTGATTTATGACATACATAAAAATATATGAATTAGACTTCCATTATTCTGTCTGATTTAACTT